TAAATGGCATTCCCGTAGCAATTGGGGTTATGGATTTTCAGTTTATGGGGGGTAGTATGGGATCCGTAGTAGGTGAAAAAATAACACGTTTGGCTGAGTATGCTACCAATAAACTTTTACCTCTTATTCTAGTGTGTGCTTCCGGAGGAGCCCGCATGCAAGAAGGAAGTTTGAGCTTGATGCAAATGGCTAAAATATCTTCTGCTTTATACGATTATCAATCAAATAAAAAGTTATTTTATGTCGCAGTCCTTACATCCCCTACCACAGGGGGGGTGACGGCTAGTTTTGGTATGTTGGGAGATATCATTATTGCTGAACCCAACGCTTACATTGCATTTGCGGGTAAAAGAGTAATTGAACAAACATTGAATAAGACAGTACCCGAGGATTCACAAGTGGCTGAATATTTATTCCATAAGGGCTTATTCGATCTAATCGTACCACGTAATCTTTTAAAGGATGTTCTGAGTGAATTATTTCGGCTACATGCCTTCTTTCCTTTGGATCAAACGTAGATTAAGTAGAGCTGTAGAGTCGAGTTTGAATTTCTTTTTTATTTATTAAATAAATTTCTTTTTTGAAATGAAAATTATTTAATTATAAGACAAGAGCACGAAAATAACTAATAATATGAATAATAAAAAGGTGTATTATCATACATATCTTTCGTGTAGAAACGTGTAGAAGGGTGAATAAGTCCGTTTATTTACAGACTTTTATAACTCTTTATAAAAAAAAAAATTATTAAAACATAGACTTATATATAGTCCTTATTTAGATATATACTCACTTAGGTATACTTAGTATAATATAATTACTATATTATATATGAATTATAAAATATATATATGAATTATAAAATATCTTTATAACAAAATAAGGTTAAAATAAAAATCGAAAACAATAAATAAAAATAACAGGTACAAAAAATAAAAATAACAGGTACAAATATTAAATCGAGGTACCCACTCAATGATAACTCTCAACAGCTTTCCCTCCATTTTTGTGCCTCTAGTGGGCTTAGTATTTCCGGCAATTGCAATGGTTTCTTTATTTCTTCATGTTCAAAAAAACAAGATTTTTTAGATATTATAAGCACAACTCTTATCCATTTTTTTTTTTTCAAAACTTACTTTGATCATAACACCCCTATCCATTTAGTAGAATAGGGTATAAATGGTATAATATGTGGCTTCTTTCGAGCATAAGCTCTTATGTAGGTGTAAACATGATATATGGGTAAATTAATTATAACAATTTTCAAATGGGCAAATGGGTCGGTAGCGGGGAGAATTTGGGAAATGTAAAGTCAATATATCTATATGTGGATATCTATAGGAAATCATATGAAAGGGATGTTATTATTTTAGTTTGGATCTAAGTAATTCGATGCATTTTTCTAAAATAAAAGTTTCACATCATAGTAGTGCTGGTTGATGAGAGTTACTTCGGAAACAAAAAAAGTAAAATAAAAATTCTTTTTGTTATTCTTCCAATTCAAATAAAATGCAACTAGGTCTAGTGAGAGTATGAGTTGGCGATCAGAACGTATATGGATAGAACTTATAGCGGGATCTCGAAAAATAAGCAATTTCGCTTGGGCCCTCATTCTTTTTTTAGGTTCATTAGGATTTGTATTGGTTGGAACCTCCAGTTATTTTGGTCGGAATTTTATATCTTTATTTCCTTCTCAGCAAATAAATTTTTTTCCACAGGGGATCGTGATGTCTTTCTATGGGATCGCGGGTCTCTTTATTAGCTCCTACTTGTGGTGCACAATTTTGTGGAATGTGGGTAGTGGTTATGATCGATTTGATATAAAAGAGGGCATAGTGTGTATTTTTCGTTGGGGATTTCCTGGAAAAAACCGTCGCATATTCCTGCGATTCCTTATGAAAGATATTCAGTCCATCAGAATAGAAAATAAAGAGGGTCTTTTTGCTCGTCGGGTCCTTTATATGGAAATCAGAGGCCAGGGGGCCATTCCCTTGACGCGTACTGATGAGAATTTGACTCCACGAGAAATTGAGCAAAAAGCTGCTGAATTGGCCTATTTCTTGCGCGTACCAATTGAAGTATTTTGAAAAAAAAAAAAAAAGGAACTGAAAAACGAATACTTTGCAAGAGGGAAAAAACTCAAGAAACCCCCCTTTTTTTCTATACCATAACTTAACGGAAGTTTGTTCTGAATGCCTATTCAAGCCAAAGTAAACGTATACGAAGCAACCCTAAAACGAAATTTTTTGTGTCCATAATTTTTTTTTTTGAAATATTTGATATTTTATTTAATAGAGCGGGAGTTCTTTCGTCTCGAAATCCAACTAATATTAATTTGAAGTGAGCTCTTTCTTATTCTATTTCTGTATTCTTTCTAGATTCAAGGACTAACCTAACCACTCTGCTGCATCACAAAGAAAAACCTCGAAATATATTAATGGACTCAACGGCTTGGGTTGGGATATAACTTATGCTTGATAGAAATATTAGTATCATATAGAGTCGACGCAGGGGTGAGTTCATTAAAATATCACAAATTCACAGACGAAAAAATGGTAAAATGGTAAAAAAGAAAGTATGCATTTCCCTTCTATATCTTGCATTTATAGTATTTTTGCCTTGGTGGATCTCTCTCTCATTTAAAAAAAGTCTGGAATCTTGGATTACTAATTGGTGGAATATTAGGCAATCCGAAATTTTTTTGAATGATATTCAAGAAAAGAGTATTCTAAAAAAATTCATAGACTTAGAGGAACTCCTTCGTTTGGAGGAAATGATAAAGGAATACCCAGAAACGCATTTACAAAAGCTTCGCGTCGAAATCTACAAAGAAACGACCCAATTGATCAAGATGCACAATGAGGATCGTATCCATACAATTTTACACTTCTCGACAAATCTAATCTGTTTCATTATTCTAAGTGGTTATTCTATTCTAGGTAATGAAGAGCTTGTTATTCTTAACTCTTGGGTTCAAGAATTCCTATATAACTTAAGCGACACAATAAAGGCTTTTTGTATTCTTTTATTAACTGATTTATGTATAGGATTCCATTCTCCCCACGGTTGGGAATTAATGATTGGCTCTGTCTACAAAGATTTTGGATTTGTTCATAATGATCAAATTATATCCGGTCTTGTTTCTACTTTTCCAGTCATTTTAGATACAATTTTTAAATATTGGATCTTTCGTTATTTAAATCGTGTATCTCCTTCACTTGTAGTGATTTATCATTCAATGAATGACTAAAAAATGATCGAACGGCCCAATTATAATATTTGTTACAAATAGAATTTGTACATAAACAAAACACTCAAAATTGTACCTATTCTTTCTACCCAGTAAAGGGATTTCTCCAATATTTCAGAAAAATTTTTTCGGTAAATATCAAAATTATAGATAGGGAACTTTACTAGCGACCTACCTACTTTTATTGTAGAAATTTTCGGGATCAATGATTGGACCATGCAAACTAAAAAAACCTTTTCGTCGATAAAGAAAGAGATTACTCGATCCATTTCCCTATCGCTCATGATATATATAATAACCCAGGCACCCGTTTCAAACGCCTATCCCATTTTTGCACAGCAGGGTTATGAAAATCCACGAGAAGCAACGGGCCGTATTGTATGTGCCAATTGCCATTTAGCTAATAAACCCGTGGATATCGAGGTTCCACAAGCGGTACTTCCGGATACTGTATTTGAAGCAGTTGTTCGAATTCCCTATGATCTGCAAGTGAAACAAGTTCTTGCTAATGGTAAAAAAGGAGCTTTGAATGTGGGGGCTGTTCTTATTTTACCCGAGGGGTTTGAACTAGCCCCGCCCGATCGTATTTCACCCGAGATTAAAGAAAAGATAGGAAATCTGTCTTTTCAAAGTTACCGCCCTACTAAAAAAAATATTCTTGTGATAGGTCCTGTTCCTGGTCAGAAATATAGTGAAATCACCTTTCCTATTCTTTCCCCGGACCCCGCTACGAAGAAAGATGCTCATTTTTTAAAATATCCCATATATGTAGGCGGGAACAGAGGGAGGGGTCAGATTTATCCCGACGGGAGCAAGAGTAACAATAATGTTTATAATGCTACAGCAGCGGGTATAGTAAACAAAATTATACGAAAAGAAAAAGGGGGATACGAAATAACCATAGTTGGGGCATCGGATGGGCGTCAAGTGGTTGATATTATCCCCCCAGGGCCGGAACTTCTTGTTTCTGAGGGCGAATCCATCAAACTTGATCAACCATTAACGAGTAACCCTAATGTGGGCGGATTTGGTCAGGGGGATGCAGAAGTAGTACTTCAAGATCCATCACGTGTCCAAGGCCTTTTGCTCTTCTTGGCATCTGTTATTTTGGCACAAATCTTTTTGGTTCTTAAAAAGAAACAATTTGAGAAGGTTCAATTGTCCGAAATGAATTTCTAGATCCACGGAGTTTTCAACATCAAACTATAAAAAGAAATAAACTTTTGTTGGCAATTATATTATGTAATTGTGTATGATCAAATTTTTTTTGTTTCTTTTTTCGGATTTCGGGAATTACTTATACCGGTCGTGATGTGTATATTGTGAAGAAGACTATTTCATTTTCCTTATCTTTTATTTGTTTTTTCAATTCAAATCGAAGTGATATAGGATGAATCCTTAGTTTTATATTTGAATAACATCAAAACAAAAGATAAATAAGCGGAGAATATAAACTAAAGCATAAATGAAAGGAACAAAGGGTTTAGGGGGGGTTCCGCGTCTCCTAGTCTTTGACACAAGAAAAGGGATTTTACACAACCCCTTCTTGTGTCGAATTAAATAGGATTGTTGATCCTATTTGTCAACAACTCCTATTCTTAGGTTCCATTTTTTTATTATAATCTTTTTCCTATTTATCATGTCATGTTTAAGTAGTGGACAAACAAAAATAGAGGTAAATTTATTGAACAAAACAAATAGAACTTCTTCAATTTCAATGAACTTCTAAAATAGAAAAAAAGAAACTTTG